AAGGAAAATAATTCATGGTAAAAACAAGATAAACTTGGACCAGAAAAACCCGTGCTCAAAATAAATATTTTTTGAGCGCGGGTTTTTGTCGGTAAAGATAAAAAAAATGTATTTAAAGTAGGGTTTTCTGGAACGTATTAATAAGCTAGACCCATACTTCGAGTTGTTTCATGCCATAAATAAACTCGAACACTCAAGAAATCCGTTGGACAGGCGGATTCACATCTCTTACAACCGACACAGTCCTCTGTTCTTGGAGCGGAAGCAATTTGCTTAGCCTTACATCCGTCCCAAGGTATCATTTCTAATACATCTGTTGGGCAGGCTCGCACACATTGAGTGCACCCTATACACGTATCATAAATCTTTACTGAATGTGACATTGGATCTATAAATTTTAAAATGTCAGAAATTTTCGATCTAGTAAACTTGTAAATGAATCATATATTTAGACACCAGATGAATCAATAATTTATCAGAATTTTTATAATCAATCTAATTCTGGATCGACCCGTGTGATAGAACCAAGATACTTTGATTTCTTACATTGATTTTTTACATTTTCGAAAACATGTATTATACGTAATGTATGGTCATGGTAATTATAATTTATGAATATTAGAATTTATATGATTATTAATACTACTTATTCAACAAATTTGATTGATTGATACGAGTTGATTTTCTGTTACGATAAATTGACGAAACAATAGCCGGACCAATAGCTGCTTCAGCGGCTGCAATAGCTATAACAAAAATTGAGAAAATATTTCCTTTTAATTGGCGACTATCAAAAAAATCAGAAAATGTTACGAAATTTATATTAACCGCATTCAATATAAGTTCAAGACACATAAGGGCTCTAACCATATTTCGACTCGTGATCAATCCATAGATACCGATAGAAAATAAGTAGGCACTCAAAACAAGTACATGCTCGAGCATCATTGACCAACTCCTTATCAATTTCGATTCATTTCAATATGAACTGAACAACAATTAAACAGATTCAATTGACTAGAATAAAAAAAAGTACGGAACAAAGGAATATATTCTATTGGTAATAGAATAGATTGAATAAAATAATTTATATTTTAGACATAAAGAACCTTTAATTGAAGGGAAATAAATGTAATAAAACAGAACACAGTTTTATTTGGATTGCTGTTGCCAATTCTATAGATTTATTACTGTCGCGCCACGGCAATTGCACCTATCAAAGCGGCTAAAAGAATTATCGAAACGAATTCAAACGGAAGAAAAAAATCCGTTGATAAATGAATTCCAATTTGTTGACTATTACTTATCAAATCTTGTTCTATAATCTGGTTTGATCTTGTAGTCCAAATAATCCCGTACCATGACGTATCTGTAATAGTAATCATGAGTAAAACAAAAATACTTGTACAAACTGGCAAAGTAACCCCATCCCCAACGGTCCAAAGATTCAAATCTTTGTAATATTCTGAACCATTCATAAACATCACAGCAAATACGATTAAAACATTTATAGCTCCCACGTAAATAAGAAGTTGTGCAGCAGCTACAAAATAGGAGTTTAATAGAATATAGAATAAGGATATACAAACAAGAACCAGTCCCAATGAAAAGGCAGAATAAATGGGGTTGGTAAATAATACCACTCCCATACCTCCTAGTATAAGAACCGATCCCAGAAAGACTAAAAGAAAATCATGTATTGGTCCGGGCAAATCCATTATATGTAAAATAAGAGATAAATAAATCGAAATGTTTTTCATGACCTTATTGAAATCCGAACAGAAAAAAAATTATAATTTTTGAGCAATTCCTAATTAAATCCTAAGGGATATGAATAAATGTAAGTACAATTATTGGACTAATTTAATTCGTTATCTGAAAGAGTAGTTCTCATTTGAAACTATATATGTAAAAATAATTACAGATATATTAATTAATGGATTAATTAATGGATTTTCAATCCAAATTAAGACGTGATTCTTAACCAACTAATCAATAGTTGGGATTTTTAGTTATTGACCAAACAAAACGAAAGAAACCCGATTCCTTTAGATTAGATCAAAAAAAAAAAAATGAACCTTAGTATTATTTATTAGTAAAGTAATAGTCTTAGTAAAGTAATTATAAATTATTCTTTAATCAAGAGATTTACTTATTTTTTTTTTGAGGCGAATTAAAAATTGTTCGAATTGTATAATCGTCAATTACTGACATTGGTAAACGACCCAAAGCAATTTGATTATAATTCAATTCGTGACGATCATAAGTAGAAAGTTCATATTCTTCAGTCATTGATAAACAATTTGTTGGACAATACTCAACGCAATTACCACAAAATATACAGACTCCGAAATCAATACTGTAATTAAGCAACCGTTTCTTGCGAATATCAGTTTCCAATTTCCAATCAACAACGGGTAGATCTATAGGACATACACGAACACATACTTCACAAGCAATACATTTATCAAATTCAAAATGGATTCGACCGCGGAAACGCTCCGCGGTGATTAATTTTTCATAAGGATATTGAATAGTTACAGGTAAACGATTTGCGTGAGATAAAGTAATCATGAAACTTTGACCAATGTACCTTGCAGCTCGTACTGTTTGTTGACCATAATTCATGAACCCAGTTACCATAGAGAACATATCATTAATATATATTATGAATAATTTTATGTTTGTTTATTTCTCTTGTTTGAGACAAGTTGTAAATTTACCTTACAGCGAAAAGAGTTGGGAAGAAGTTGTTAATAATAGATTACCGAGAGAAATAGGTAAAAGAAATTTCCATCCAAGATTCAATAGTTGGTCCATTCTTAGCCTCGGTAAAGTCCATCTTGTTGTGATAGGAATGAACAAGAACAAATAAGTTTTAGCTAATGTAATAAAGATACCAATTGTCGCTCCAAAAACTCCACATGTTTTATTTATTTCAAAAAGCTCAGAAACATATATGTCCGGAATAGAGATATTCCAACCTCCCAAGTAAAGAACTGTTACAAATAATGAAGAAACTAATAGGTTTAGATAGGAAGCAACATAAAATAAACCAAATTTTATACCCGAGTATTCGGTTTGATAACCTGCTACTAATTCTTCTTCTGCTTCGGGTAAATCAAAAGGTAATCTCTCACATTCTGCTAGGGAAGAAATGATAAAAATGATAAACCCTATAGGCTGACGCCACAAATTCCATCCCCAAAAACCGTATTTTGATTGCGCCTCAACTATATCAATTGTACTTGAACTGTTAGATAATTATAGTCGGTGATACCATTACTGTTATCATCGCTATTACAGAACCGTACATGAGATTTTCACCTCATACGGCTCCTTAAAGGCCAGAAATAAATCTAAGGATCGCGTCAGTATTATTTTATCTTGGTACGTTTGTAGGATGTATAAAGTCAAAATCTATTGGACGGTCCTAAATTAGACCAATTGAATTCTGTCTGTTATAATTATTTAATAATAAATAAAAAAGTACTTCTGAATCGATCTCACCCTTTCTTTAACTTTAATAATTTCAATAAGAATTAAAATTCTTCTTTGTTGAGTAATAACTTAATTCTTCAATAAAATACTTCTTGTAGAAATATCAATAACCCGTTTATTTCACGTACGAAAAAAATTCTATAATTAATTCATGAATTATGACACAAATTCTATATCTATTAATATGTATCTGGGAAATAAAAAAGGTATCTTTTTTTTTTTTTTTTTTTATTGGAATTGGATTTCTTTCTCTTTTTTTCGTTCCTATTCTTCTTTCTATTTCTGAGAAAAAGGGGGCTTACAAAATAAAGTAAAGGATTATTTCGTTCCCAATAGTTATTTATTTAATCGGTGGATAGGAGCATACTCTGGATTGGAATCGTGTCGTGGGGAGTATTGCCTGATCATTTCTACCAACTTAAAGCCCCAATGAGTATTCTTTGTTTGTATATTATGTAAAAATGTCCTTTTGGAGAATTTACATAATCTCTATTACTAATCCTTTACATATCTTGGTGTTTCTAACCACCCACTCGTTTTTGTTCAACCCCCCCCCTGTGGTAATACATACAAATGATAGTGAAAACTCAATACGGTTGATCTTTTGAGCCCGCTTCAAGTCAGGATGACTAATCAACCAATCTTGGGGGAAACGGTCGCTTCTGTTTATGTTTATTTCCGCTTAACTCTCTAACTCTTATACATAGAAAATGAGACTCAATCTTTTTACTGCGAATTTATATATAAGCTGTTTTCTTTCACTCATATAACTATTTGATTTAGTTCATCAACCCGAATAATGAATAAAAAAAATGAAGATATCTACTTAATTCATTCCAACCCTTTCTTTGATTTGAAAGGAAGGAATAAAGAAAAGTTTATGTCTATGTATCAACGAATCGCACGTAGAGATATTGATAACACACATAAAGTTAATGGTATTTCATAACTAATCGATTGAGCAGCAGCTCGTAGACCACCTAAAAAGGAATATTTATTATTTGACCCGTATCCTGACATAAGAAGTCCAATTGGAGCAATACTAGAAATGGCAATCCATAAAAAAACACCGATATTGAGATCCGCTAAAACAAGGTGATAGCCAAAAGGAGCTACTGAATAGCTTACTAAAATTGATATGACTGCTATGGATGGCCCGATACTGAATAAACGGGTATCCCCCCTAGATGGAAGAAGATTTTCTTTGAAAACTAGTTTTGCCCCATCTGCTAGAGCTTGAAGAATTCCAAAAGGGCCGGCGTATTCAGGTCCAATACGTTGTTGTATCCCTGCGGATATTTCTCTTTCTAACCATACAATTACCAGTACGCCTATTGTGATTCCCAATACAAGAGTCAAAATAGGAATAAGCACCCATATAATTCCATAAACCTCTTTTAAAAACTCTAATCTAGAAAAAGAATCAATATCTTGTACTTCTGGTGTATCAATTATCATTTCAACGATCAACTTCTCCCATAATGATATCTATACTACCTAGTATCGTCATAATATCAGCCAATTTCATTCTTTTAACTAACTGAGGAAGAATTTGCAAATTGATAAAACCCGGGGGGCGGATTTTCCATCTCCAAGGAAAACCACTCTGATCCCCTATCAGAAAAATTCCCAGCTCTCCCTTTGGGGCTTCGACTCTCACATAAAGTTCTTGTTTCGGCAATTCAAATGTAGGAGAAGGCTTTTTACTAATAAATCTATATTCAAAATCATTCCATTCCGGATTCCTTTCTCTATCAAAGTATCGTATTTCTAAATTCTCATAGGGTCCCCCTGGAATTCCTTCCAGAGCCTGTTGAATAATTTTTATAGATTCTATCATTTCACCAATTCGGACTAGATAACGAGCCAATGAATCTCCTTCTTTTTGCCACTGTACCTCCCAATCAAATTCGTCGTAACATTCATAATGATCAACTTTACGAAGATCCCATTGTATTCCGGAAGCTCGCAGCATTGGTCCCGATAAACCCCAATTTATTACTTCCTCTCTACCAATAATGCCTACTCCCTCGACTCGTTCTAAAAAAATAGGATTTCGTGTAATAAGTTTTTGATATTCAGCAACTCTTGTTAAAAAATAATCGCAGAAATCCAAACATTTATCTATCCAACCATGAGGTAGATCGGCCGCTACTCCTCCGATACGAAAATAATTATGCATCATTCTCATACCGGTGGCAGCTTCGAATAGATCATATACTAATTCTCTTTCTCTGAAAATATAGAAAAAGGGAGTTTGTGCACCAATATCCGCCATAAAAGGACCAAGCCATAACAGATGAGAAGCTATACGACTCAACTCCAACATAATTATTCTGATATAGCTAGCTCTTTTAGGTACTTGAATATTTCCCAACTGTTCCGGTCCATTTACAGTTATTGCTTCTGTGAACATAGTAGCTAAATAATCCCAACGTGTTACATAAGGCAAATATTGTATAATTGTTCGGTTTTCCGCAATTTTTTCCATCCCTCGGTGTAAATAACCCAATATTGGTTCACAATCAATAACATCTTCACCATCTAGAGTAATGATGAGTCTAAGAACACCATGCATTGATGGGTGGTGGGGGCCCATATTGACTATCATGAGGTCTTTTCTTGTAGCTGGTATATTCATCGGTTTTTCCTCGATGCATTCTTTCATGAATTGCTGAAAACGAAAAAAAGTTCATTAAAATTCAAGATCTAATAAATCAAATAATTTAAAATGCCTCTTCAAATTAACGGGTTTTTGACTCCCGAATATCCAACCGATTAATTAATTCTTTATAACATATTCTATTTTTCTTTGACAAATAAGACAGCAGTCGTTGGCGTTTTCCCAGAATTTTACGTAAACCTCTCTGAGATAAATAGTCTTTTTTGTGTAATTCTAAATGTGAAGTAAGTCTTCGTATCCTATTGGTGAAACTAACTATTTGAAATTCAGTGGATCCTCTGTTTTCGTCTTTTTCTTCTTGTGAAATAACTGAGATGAATGGATTTTTTACCATAAAATGAAATCTTCTCGCCCCCCTCTTTTTATTTTAAGAAATTTTTATTGATAGATATCTTTATTGATCAGTAATAATAATGCCTCTCATTTTTATTTTGTATATACAAAAATATTAATTTTGTTATTAATTTATAATTTTTTTTAATAAAATTAAATTTTTATTTATTTGGATTTGAAAAGGGTATACATAAAGGATGGTTGTTTTCTGCACTCACAAAAGATAAAAATTTAGACCTAAAATAATAATATTTTGTTGATTCATTTCTAGATCAAATTGATATGTCATTGAATTAGTATCGTGTATCAGAATGGAACGATGGAATGTAAGACAATGCGTGTGTGCATCTCTTTGTCGTCATAGATCAGATATAGTATGGGAAATATAGCAAAAATGTACTATTAATGCATTTTAAATCGCGGATACATATGTACCCTTACCATACTGAAACGACTGCCATTATTGGTATTAAACCAATAACGATTCATACAAGCCAAATCTTCTAATCGATAATTGGGCCAAAGAAATAACTTAAATTTAATAAGTTTTTTTTTATAGTTTTTGCTTTTATCCAAAACTTGACTGTTTACCTTATTCCCATTACAAAATGCTGCATTTCTATGTCTATTCTCAGAATTGAAACAAATTAGAATTCTCAATTCTCTACGACGTCTAGGTGATAAAATATTTTCAGGAACAAACAAATCATAATGATTTTTATCTCTATTTCCAGTCATCTTTTGATGTTTTGTAATGGCTTCATCAGAATTCTTATCGGCATGTTTTTTTTCTCGGTATCTTTGATTAATTTGGTGTTTGCTTTTATGAACTAATGAAATACCGATGGTTTGATAGATAATAAATTTTCCATCATTTTTTATAGATAGACGAATTGGTTCAATAATCAAAATTCCCCTTTTAATCAATTCTGTAAGAGTTAAATCTTTCTGAATCATCAGAATATCCGGACTCATTTCGCCTCTTTGAATAGAGGATATAGTAATTTCTCTTGGATTTATCAGTCTAAGCAGGAGACAATATACTTTGATGTTATTGCTTATTTTTTTATTTAAAGAATCATCCCATCTCAATTGAAAATGCAAATACCTTTTTAGGAAGAAATCAAACTCCGCTTTTGTATTGATCTTGTATTGCTTTTTATTTCTATTTTTTTTCATGTACGATCCCGTATAATCTTCTTCAACATCTTTTTCTTGGTTTGAAAGAGCTGATTTAAAATCTGCTTGGACCGCGTATTCTTTTTCCCCTTGATTTCGGTTTTCTAATTCAAAAGATTTTTTTGAATTCTCCGATATTGATATAAAAGGATCCCTTTTTTTATTTCCGGCGATGCTTTTGTTTTTACTATCATTTTCATTTATATTAGAATTTAAAACTAGTAATTTAATTGGTATAACCCACGGTTTAATTTTATACGTATTATAAAGTATCCCCAATTCTGGGAAGAACCAAAATTCCATATTTGATATGGGACAACTTAGTATTTCTTCATTCATCCCCATCCAATCAAAAAGGGTTTTTTGATTGGATAGGTTGATTTCTTGATCTTGCTGAATCGTGAGATAAAAAAGACCCCTCTTATTGATTTTATCAATTATTTGATACTTATTAACCCTAGTCTTAGTATATTTATTACTGTTAGTGTCAGTATCAATATCGATCCAGGCGTCAATATCGACCTTATTTTTAAGACAAAAATGGAAAATTCTCCAATCAAAATATTTTCTATCCGGATTTATCTCCATATCTCTAATATCATCTTCTACTAGATAAGGGATAATAGGAATACCTTCCGGCATATTAAATGATTTTTGTGTATGTGTGTTGTAATTATAAAAAATATCTTGGTTATTTTTTACTTGTAATGGTGATCCATAAATATAAGAGTCCTTCTTATCTTCATAATTAATAGATTTATATGCTAAAATATCATATCTATATTGTTTTTTAAAATTATCTTTTTGATTCAGTAATGAATCTGTTTCGAAATTTTTTTCGTAGTTAATTAATCGATCCTTTTCATATAAATCACATAAATCTTTATTTTGAGCCATACAGTGTTGATTGAATATATTTCGCCATTTTTGTGGTACTAATCTAGACCATTTAATATGAGATACATCACATTGATACTGACTCCTTAACCAATTTGTCCATTGATTCATTCCATAATTGCGAAGATTCTTATGTCTTAATTCGGAATGAAATAGTTCTTGTGTTACAACAAAAAAATCCTTTATTTCATTCTTAAGAAAAAGGGACATTCCGTTATATTGAAATACAGATTTTAACTTATATAAGTTAATAAGTTGAGTTTGTGATAATTTATAAAATACATATGCTTGTGAAAAGTAAGATAAGTCGCAAAAAGTCTTTGAATTCTTGTTACTAATATTAGTAAGTGACTTTTTTATAGTCGAAATAAAGGGAATTACACTTTGATTTGTTTTATCAATTCTTTCGTGATTTGCTTCATTATCGTTAATGTATTTATTAATAATTTTTTTTGTTGATTCAAGAAAAAGTTGTGTATTGATGCTAGGAATATTAATGATACATAGAAAGATATCTATGTATATCCTTTCAATGAAATATTTTATAAAATAATGTGACTTACGGATTAATCTAACATTTTGTCTTTTTAATATCTGCCAAATATTTTTTTGTGATTCTGATACTTTATTATCATAACTTATTTTGTTAGAACTAAAATTTATATCTGGAGTTCCTTTTTTATTTTCTTTTGTAATTTTTTCTATTTGATTTATTATTGTATTTGTTCTATCAGTTAGATCTTGCATTTTTTTTTCTGTTAATGAATAATTTGTCCAACCCTGAGATATAATTTGAATCGACGATTCATGAATCATCCCATTACCAATTATCGAATCTTTTTTCGTTTCACTCAATTCATATACTTCTATTTCTCTCAATCCAAATCCAAATAATATAATTGGGTTTATTTTTGAGAGTTCTTTTATTATTTCTTTTATAAACAGAATGCTTTTAATGATCCATTTTTTTGTTTCTTTTGAGACATTTAGAAACAACTTTTTTTGTTCTTTTAAAATTCTTAGAATTATAAAACATTTCTTTTTCAATTTTTTTAATTTTTTTTTTAGTTCTTTAAAAATGGGTTCAAAAAATGAAAGTTTTTTTCTGGGAGAACCAAAAGGTAGTTCAGTTTCCATTCCAAAAACTGTTAAAAAGCAAAAATCATTTTTTTGATCCTTCTTTTTCATTGGATCATTATAAGGGGCTTGTAGTTTAGATCTGTGCCAAGGTTTAAGACTAAAAGGAAATAGGATCTTGATCTGAATACCGTCTGTTAACCAGTTTTTTGGAAATTCTTTTTCTGATAATTGAACGCCATTATAGGTACATTTAATATGCATTTCTCTATTCCAATCCTTTAAATCCTCAGACCATTCAGGAAATTGAAATAATAGTATACGGACTAT